AATTCAATTGTTGATAGATAGAAGGGAGAATGCCGCTTTAGAAAAGATGAGCTCTACCAGTCTCTCCTCTTTTTGATTCCTTGAACGTCCAGAAACAAGTTTCCTTTATTCAATTCATCCCAAACTTTTTGATAAGGCTGGCTACGGTGGGTCCCGTGCTTTTTCATTACTTTAAGGTGTTTCGCGTAGGTATGCAATGAGAGTACCTCACCCTTAGGATAGAAGAGGGCCCACCTAATCTGGTGCCTCTTTTCAATAATGGAATCTTCTTGAACCCTGTCCGAACGAAGAGCTTCCTCGATCTTTAGCTCTGTTTCGAATTGGGTCTCAATAATAGACTCCAAAATGTCTTCGGGCAAGGGATGCGTGATAGTCTTATAGCGAAGATAATCACCGAGCTCTCGACGCCTCTGCCCATCCTCCAGTAAGGGATGGTACACCTCAGCAATAGGCGGCGCTGCGGGTTCACCAGGGTTGGGAGAGTCCGGGGCCGGTTGGTTGGCACTGGCTTCGGAATTAGGAGGGGAACTGCTTCCAAATAAATCACCAAATAAAGCAGTCCACCTGAAGCCCCTTCCTCCAGCGCCCTCACCTGATCCTGAGCCAGAGGCCCCGGCCCCCGAAGGAGCCATCATGGTTTTTATTGATTCGGCCTCAGCAGTAATCAGGGTCCTAACAGCTAAAAGAATGGCGAAGGTCAGACCTCCGGATCCCGAGCAGCCCCACTTACATAATGCAAAGGAGAGGGCTCGACCCCCCACAGAGAACCCAACCTTTGAAAGTAGGGCCTGAAAGAAATCAATGGAACCGATTAACAAACAAAGAAGATAAAAAAAGAAAACGATAGTGGCTAGGAATAGGAATGGAATGGACCATCGATGGAAAATAGAAGGTAGACGAGAAGATAAGGGGCGAAGGATATTGGAAATTGATTTGGTCAGCTTCAAAAGGAATAAAGGAAGGAGTCGACGCATTGTTTAGCGATTTAATGCTTCCAATTTTGCCGGGTCCCTCGCCCAGGGGCCAGAAAGGGCAACTTCCTTTCCAGCCTTAGGGCGGGCCCAGCCGGGGCTTCCGCAACACCCCATTGCTTACTAGACGGGCAACAGCCCATCCTTTATTGCCTTTGAAACATAACAAATCCCCTCCTTTTTCGAATCTGGGGTCCCGTCCCTAGACGACTTGAGTAAAGGGGGAATCCAATCGCAACTGGGCCCTGCAGTGGTAGAACCTCGTGAACCAGGCATACTGCTTGACTTGCTTTTCTTCTCTTATGATATTGATAAGTCGAGCCTTCGCTCTTGCCTATAATAAGAGGTCAAGGATCGAGTTGTCTGTTCTTTCACTTCGCTTCTGCCATTCTGTTCCCCTCATTAAGGGAAAGCAAGGCAAGGAACCCTTGGTATGCACGAGACAAGCATATGACACCAACCAAAAGTACTCTTTCGGAATCAGGTGAGTCAAAGGTCAGGAGCTCAATCAAAACTAGCTACACTTCCCTCTCAGCCTGCCTGCAATCCGGTGAAACTGTTAGACGAAGAGGACTTGTCTTTCATGCGGAAAGCGACCCACGGAAGTCTTCTCACTTGGAATAGAGCTCACCAGAAAAAAGACAGGTTCAAGTACGAAGGCTATTCCGTGAGTTTAGACGGAAGCAAATAACTGATAGTTGTCTGTGCCCAAGGTCAGATTATCGACATCGGTATTGGGGTAGCAAGAAGATGCATTGGCTGATAACATATCCATCGCCCTTCCTCGGTCCGTCCCCATAGCAAGCTTCCTATTGGCTTCTCACCCCGGACAGAGACTCGCTCTTCTCGTCCAGAAGAATAGTTGTCTTCCTGGTTAACTAGTCATTGGTCTTTGGCACCAAAGAAAGTCGAGAAGGTTGGGACGCAAGGTGGTTGTCGCTCAAGCAACTGTGGAAGCAGACTCCGTGAAAAAGTCGTGTGCATCAAAGCAAAGAAATGGAAGGGCTCTCCCTCTCTATCTTGAACCTAGCTCTGCCCAGCTTGGATGAACAAAGTGTGCAATGCGTGGAGTGAGATCACTACCATACCTTTTTCCATTTATCTAGTGAACATAGGCTTCGAGTGCGTACCAGGCGAGACTATGACTGAGTCAAGCGGACACCCGCTAATCCGCGCTTCCATTCGCCATAACATAGACCTAAAGCCAAGCCATCGACGAAGAACCTATCACCGACTTCTTTTCACACTTTGCCTTCTACCTTAAGCTCTCACTCCTAGCGTGCTAAGCCGACTCAGTAAACAGATTCGCTAGTTGGGTCAAATGGCACTCTTTCAATTATCCGTATTGCAACGTGACGTATACTTTAACCTTCCCCATACATTTCGAACCTCCGAAAGTCGTAAACCTGTCTGTCCTGTTGGAAAGGCAGGACGAGAACTATAGTATAGGACGGGAACTGCAGTGCTCTAATTGCTCCTTTTCCCTATGGTGGGTATTGTCTTCATTCGGTGGCGGCATCCTTTCATTATTATGCCGGATTGGCTTCTCCATTTCCGGTGGCATAATATTTCCTTGTTGGCATATTCTTCTTTTCATCTTTCTAGCGTACGGTGTGAGCGTTCCCGTGTGAGGCACTAGTGGAAGTCGGCTTTGGAGATCGTAGAGATTCTCTTTTGTATTCTCTTTTTAGTCCCAGTTGTAGCCTTCGTGACTTAATCTAGATACCGGTGTGGTGGTTAGGAAGCGTCCATTCAAATTAGTAGCTTGTTGAAAAAAGCAAGGAGTAGGCTTTATCCGATGTAAGAGCTTCTTCTTTCGTCCTCTAGTCTTCTTTTAAAAGAAGGAGGAATGCCCCAACCACGATGTTGCGCTACGAAATCCTCCCTCCATACCATGACCTCTCTATATATAGATATAGGAGCCTTACAAGACTTAGACAGCTTCGAGAAGACTCCCTGCCTTAGGAGCTATTTCAAATGAGACAGGAATGAAAGCAAGGCCGAGAGGGGGAGAGAATGGAATACTAGGGGAGAATCCTAGGACTTCAAGAAAGTCAGGCGAATGGTGCCTATACCTGAAAGCACATAAGCTCGCATTCCAAGACTTTGAATGCAAACTAAATCGAAAGCTAATGGAAGGCTGGAGGACCTGGCCCACTAAACTAAAGGATAGGCGTATGGAGGAGTAGAGTTAGTTAAAGCTGCACGGGACCTATTGCCTACACATCTCCTTAAGGTAGAGTAGAGCTTATTCATGAGGATGATTCGTAGTTCTCATAAGAAAAGAGATTACTTATGCAATTACCCTTTAAGACTCAATTACATCGAGCAATGTAATCGAACCAGGAAATTACATCGCACCTTTTCTAGGGGTAAAGACGATGCTCTCATTTGGGGATGTGCGGGGGGTAATAATTTTTCTATATTGCTGGGGTAAATAGCCCTTTTCCCAACCCGAACTTGGTTTATCTGATGCTTGGCTGAAGCTTACTTGCAAGCACAGCATCTGTCTCTTAGTCCTCTTTGGACAACCTTTAATCAGAGAAAGAAAACGTATATTCTCTCAATCTTAGAGAGAATCTCTATTCTACACGGAAAAAGCGTATTCAACACAGACAGGCTCAGGGAAAACATCCTATACTTGGGATAAGTGAGCACAAGAGTTTGTAATGAATGCTTTTAGTAGTACTTGAAATAAGCTTTATTCCTCCTTGCCAATTCCTTTTCTATCCCTATATTAGAATTAGCCCGACTTGCCATTAGAGTGTTCTTTCAGACGTTGAGAGGAAGGGACCCGCGGACACACCATCAGAGCTAGATTTAGCTTAGGATCGGTCAATTGCCCCAACCCCATCATCGAATGAGGTTAAGTGCGCCTTTCGGAGACTTTGATAAAGAATGCCTTCCTTCGGCGAACGGCTAGACACTTCTATAGTGGGATCTCTTGAACCTATGAAACTCGTGAAAGTGGGTGAACCCCTTGCCCCTTCCCTGGCTCTCCTTGCACGTATCCCGAGTCGCGAGGTGAAACTGAAAGTTGAAATAGAATTCCATATCCGCTGTGGTGGTTTGCTCCCTCCGGTTCGTTGATCTGTGGGCATACGGGTCTTTTCCGGAAATAAAGGATTGCTACCCTTGTCCCTCACAGCACCACCCTGGAAGCTGAACCAAATTCTTGTGCCGCAAGTGACAACCGTTTTGGTACCTTACTATATGTTTGGCCTCCATTTCCTCTTCTCTCGTATCTGTCCATCTTTCTGATGGTGAAGGAACAAATTCTGACAATAATTGCGATAATGGAAACGAAGCATGCGGCAAGGCCTCCCAATCCAAGAACCCAATCGGGAATCTTCGTTCCTCTTTTATGATGATGAATGGAACTGCTGTCCCGCGTAAGCCTTTGGAAGCAAACAATCGTAAAAAGGAAAAATAGAGAAGTAGTCTAAGTAGAGCTAAGGTAAAAAACATGGGCAATCCTGTGTATTCGATCTAGTGCTCTCACTTGCCCCCAAGGGGCCAGAAGAAGATACCCAATGTTCAGGGTAGAAAGCCAGGGTTTGGTACTTTGACGAGCTGGCCGCCGAGAGAGCACTGAAACGAAGAACCTAGCTAGGAATTTCCCTGCCCGTGTCTACTTCTTGAAAACCTAAACGGGCAAGGTAAGCGTATCAAGAGAAAATGAGCAAAGCAAGGGGAGAGCTTATGCCCGGCTAATTGAATGGAGTTCCCGGCTTTAAAGAATCAAGTTCAAGTACCGAGGAGATTTATTTGAAGAGCTTTGGTGAGGTATGCTAAGCAAGATAGCTCATTTCTTGGATAAGGGCTCTATATAGCCTTAGAATGCCGTCTTCTGGTCCTCATGTGGATGATTCCCCATATGAGAAGTGAAAGGTTGGTTTATCAGTTTGAAGATCGCTGCTGTGGGATCTAGCGGCTCCAGCCGCATTGACGATAGTCCTTCATTGCGACTTAGATTGCACGATCAAGATCAAAGTGTCCGTCCGTTCGGTAAGTCAGCCAGTCGTCATCTTATCTTGCACGAGCATCGTCGTCCCCATCACTTCCTCATCCTCAACCTCTAGAGGAGTGGAAGAGACTTCTTTGTCCTTCTTGTTTTGACTTTTGCTCTGACTTCTTCTCATCTAAGCATTTGCTTCGGCCTACAAAAGCTCGGACGAGCGGGGAATATCATAAACTCAAAGAAGACCAGGGTCAGCCGACCTAGAAGAAAACACAAATAGAGATAGGTCAACTGATTAATAGGTATACTTGTCAAGCGACACAGACACAGGTACATAAGGAATCACATCATCACCTCCTTCTTGCTCTTTGGCTTTATTAGCGTCAGCTGAGGCCTCTCTTTGATCATTCCTGTGTTTCGGTGCTTGCCCTTTCTTTGTTGAATAAAGATCTTCATCGATCTCCACTACGGCTGTCACTCCTACAGGATCGGGAGACTTTTTTGACGTATTACGAGAATGTCGTTGAAGTAGGATCGCTAGTGGGATAGTCCAGTGGTACTCCTTGCCTCTGTTGACACAATTAACCAACGGGGACCGACAGACAGCTTGCTTAGTAAAGTCTTTTATCTTCCATTCAGGGGTCATGAATGATTAACAGAAACGAAGGGTGAGTGCAACGAACTAGAATTTTGGACCAGTCTTGTAGCGAATAAAGGAAAAAGGTCCCGGTAGGGGTCAGCAGCGTCGGGAGGCGGAGGTGAACAACAAGGACTCTCTCTCGTAGCCGATATCCCACCCTTCTTCCGTAAGGATGGATTCGGGCTTAAGCCAACTCGACCAAGGGGGGAAGGATTTTGAGGAGGATAACTCCTTTTCAATAATAGGAGCGTAACCTACTACTAATGTATGTAGACCAAGGACTTTCCATTTCAACGGGATTCTCGTCTCAAGGGCATTTCCGCCAATCACTTCAACAGTGCCAAAATGCCCTATTCCTTGAGTCACTGGAACCGCTGACCCAACTTACAAGAACCTCCGTACTTCTTATGAGCCGGGATCGATCATATTCGCATTTCCACCATGTTTCAGCCCCGAGCAGCCATCGAAAGCAAAGAGATCAGGTCGTTATATTCTACCAAATAGATGCCGATGCTCCCGAACTGCTATAGGAGGCTAATTATCATTCCCTTCCCGCATCACTAGAAAGATAAAGCGATCGAGGAGCGAAGTTATGAGCTGACATGAGTGGAATCGAAGCAACTAGTCCTGTCCAAAGAGTCCCAACCCCAGGGAAAGTCTTTTGTCAGGGGCGAAAGCCGGCTCAACAAAGGAGTTTTTTCAAGGGATCGTCGACAAGAACTACTCATGAAGACCCAAAACCTCAGTATGTGGAAAATTCTTCCAATCCGGGTCGGAAAGAAGGGTGGTGCCTTAGCTCATGGGTCTAAAAACTTTTGGTCATGTGCTATCTGCTTGTCCAAAAGGCCAAGCCAATGTAACCGGAAAGGAAGAGTTTGATCCTGGCTCAGTAGTAGGACCAGTTCCCCCCTCAACTACTTATTGATCTGTTGGTAAACCCCCTTCCTTTCGGTCTAGTAGCTGGTTACCTCCTTTCCTTCGAAGTCTTTGTCGAGCTTATCCCCCTTTCCAGCTAGAGCTGTTTGTATATAGTTCAACTGCAACCCTTGTTAGCCGAGCTGTTTTCTTCCGCCTAAAACCTCTCCTTATTCGGTTGAGTTAGCATCTGCTTCTTCTTTCTCTTCCTCGCTAAAAGAGCCAAAATCTTTCTTTCTACTTGTACTTTCCCTCTTATTCTACAATATTATTGTTTATTCTGTTAGGTGATTACTTTTCATTTTATATAGCTGTAAAAGCTTCCTTTTTCTTTCACTTACTGACGTCTGCTCCGACCCTGCCTTTTTCTTTATTCGGATTCCGCTTGAAACGAGTCCCGTCTTCGCAGCTTTTCTAAGAAGTTCCGTTCCTATCAATAGAAATATCTCTTTCTTCTAGTCGTGCGTCTTAAAAGCGACTTACTCCCATTTATATATGTAATTGTTGAGATCAGGCCTACGAGAGGTATTCAACAAGCGCCACTCAACTGCGCAAACTAAGCCCTCCATAGAAGTTCAAGGAAGTAAAGCTACATACTACTGGAAAGAGATGGGCTTTCTCCTTTCTATTTCTTGCGGGCTATTGATTTCGGGTTGAGACTTTGCTTGCTTACTTTCACACTTCCTTCAGTGAGCTACTTAAGGGTTAAGGTAAGGGGCACTCCTAGCATAGATTACCATTCTAACCTGTCTTTGCTGGTAGATAGATGCGCTTAATTAGTTACCTGAATTAAAGAGGACTCTTGAATAAGTTGACTTCGCCTGGGCGTCATCTTTCCTTTCATTCACTAGTTGAGTACTTCCTCCTGTCAGATAGAAGCTTTTCAAAGGGTGCTTCGCTTCCAGCTCTTCTTGTTCGATACCGCTTCCCGTCCTTGTAAATATCATCTCTTACCGCTATCTTTGAATAGAGAGCCCCATTAACCAGACAAGCTACCTCACAGAAAGGATGACGAAGGGCCAGTTGACGCAGCAAGCTAGAGCTATGAAACCTCCCCTTTCTTTAAGCCTTATGATGTAATTGACTAATTACTTATTCAGTAATGGACTAAGGGATATACCGATCCACAAGAGATGGGTCAAAGGCCAACCTTGGATTTAGCCTACTTTCTTTATGCATATCCAACGACCCTCATGGAAGATTCCCTTCTAGGGGTCTCTTTCTCTAGAATAGATCTTTGTGATTCAAAGCTTTCTCCTTGAACAGTTTCATTCTTTCTTTCACCCAGTAAGTGCTATCTTGAAGAAGGAAAAGGGCTGTCTGGGGATAGCGAAAACTCGCAACTTCCCCGATTCAATTACTTTCTGCGGCTGATGCCTCTTCCCCTGCTTTAAGTTCAGTTCCGGTTAGCCGGATCGGATTAGTCGCCAAAAAAAGGAATCTATTTACTTTACTAGGAAAAACTAGCGCTTAGAGTTCGGTGGAAGGAGAACCCATTCCCGTATGGAGACAGCCTCCCTTAAAGGAATGTCTATATGGGGTCACCACTCTTATCTTATTAGTAGAAGACAGAGTGGGAAGCAGCGGAACATGAAGCCAATCGATAAAGAAAGGTGTAGTCCGTCCTTTCTTTGTCTTTTCCGATGGGAGGGCAGCTTTATCAGACTCCTAAGAGGCCACCAGAGACTACGATATAGACCAGGATCTATCAGCCGCTTGGTGACGGTCAATAAATAGGAAAAAGGGCGCTGCCTCATCTTCTGACTGGCCAACGGGGAAGACTCTGACTCTGAACTGGCGCTAGCCCCGGGCATAGATTCGGGGGACAAGTCTAATTCATCAACAACTGGGCTTACCGACTCTACTTCAACTGCACTTCCTGAAGCTGATGGAAGTACGCTCAGATGAAGAAGTCCCGGTTCCGCTATTCTTTCAGGAAAGGTAGTTCGGCGGAAAGGAATCGGAGATAAAAGAGCTCTCGTTCCAGCAGCTTTGAGTGAAACTGCCTGTCCCAGAGGTGAAGGAGTGGAAAGGGGCAAGCGGCATCTAACAGGAGCGCAGAGAGATTCTTTTCATGACCCCAACAAGGGGCTCCCTCTTAGGTCCACAAGCAGCTCCCCTATTGGACTTTTCTCTTAAGTAAGGGTCGAGACCACCTCTAGTTATAATCAATCGGGGCGGGGTTCACAGAAAGGACTTCAAGCGGTATCGCCGCTGCCGTCACTCTCCTAGAGACCACAAGACGGCGGCTATCGTTGGTCTATATTCAAGAAGCGGAATGCTGGGATAGGACGACCTATCTGTGTATAGATCCAACGCCGGTAATAGAACGATCAAAGCCGGCTGCTAAACTCCGAAAGTCGCAAACCTGTCTGTCCTGTTGGGAAGGCAGGACGAGAACTATAGTATTGCAGTGCTCCTTTTCCCTCTAGAAAATGCTATCGACGAAACAGAAAATATCAGCATGAAGAGGTTAGCTGTGAAAGAGGCATTCATTTCTTCCTGAATATTCATAGGTTAGTCTACTAAAAGAAATCTGGAAGCAGAGTGGTGAACCGCTTCGCCTATCTGGCCATCGGCAGAGCCCTGGACCCAAGCAAATCTACAATTTATAAGGCCTCGTGCCGAGATAGCCTTCTTCCAACAGGGAAGAAAGCAGATAGCAGTTTCTTTACTCATGTGGCACACGAAAGATTCTGCGGAAGGGCATTTTCTACTAAATCGGAAATGAGTTAGAGTTCAAGGTCCGGCTATCTCGTTAATCGGTATAGCTTTTTCTTTCATTGGTACTACTCCGATTCAATTCCTTCGAAACCGAAGAGACAGAGTATCAGTTGATGCCAATTCTTCTCCGCTTCCACTGGATTACTTATGATTGAATAGTTCACTGGTCCACTGGGCAAGGGCCTACGACATCCTCCTACGAACCTAAGAAATAGAGTTCTGCATCGTTTCCTAGTTACCTTTAAAAAGCGGATAACCACCGGAGCGATAGGCACCTTCTATTCCAAAAATGTATGCTGCTTTTCTCTCCTCTAGGGCGTGGTAAAGATCATAGCTTTCCTCTCGGAGGTGACTGTAGGTTGTGGACTTCACTCCATAACTGAGTGCCTTTGGTGTAACCAAGTTGCATCATGGCGAAATAGTCCCTTGGGTAGTATTAACGCTCACATGATGGACCGGTTGTTTGATGTATTGATTAGAATATCACCCGTCAGCTGGCAGAAGATCTTCGGTTACTGAGAGGTTACATAAGGTCCTCTTAGTAATCACGGACGGACTTACGAAGGGAACTCTGTATTGGAGCTTACCTGTTCGCGAAGCAGGTGATCTGGCTTTATCGCAAATCCGGAGCGCTGTTTGTTTCATTATATCTCAAACAGTGCTCTGCGTGTTTGCGCCAGGCGTATGGTAGTGTTCCTACACCCCTTTCGTATCCTTGACTCGATCAAAATACCCTTCGAACTTAGATACGTAGTGAATGAGTTGAAAAACGAATAGCTTATAGTTCTTTAGACTATTAGACTCACTTCAAGTATTCCGTTCGTTGAGTGAGTATAACGAGTAAGACAACGCGATTTTCCCACAAGTATTTCCTCATTGCAGAAAGCAGATATTTATGTTTCTTCAATCTTCAAACCAAATTCAGATTTCCTCATAGGAGGGTGGGCTACTCTTTATTCATATGAATAAGGATATCTTTCCTTGCCAGCGTGAGGGAACAAGCAGAAAAACAATATACCGTTGTCGCGAAGTTGATCTTCAGGTAAGTCACATGACTCATCCTCTTAGTCGAGCATAGCTAACGCTACCATGACGCTACGCCGCGCCTGCACTTCTAGTTAGAGAACGCACTAAAAGCATACCTTATCTCAGGGGTCGAAAGCCCTACATTCTTTTTCAATTCGGATGGGCTTCCCCTTTTGTCTGGCCTTCATTACTGGGGGAGTAGAATCCCAGATGATGCCTTGTTCGGGCTCATCGAGCTCGTCCTCTCCCCTCCCCGGGGGGGACTCTTGGATCTATTTTTTTTATTCCCCGCATGGGGAGGTTTGTAGTCGTTTCACTCCTTTAGTCGATATGAAGTTCGTTTCACTACGTATAGAATACGAACTATCCGAACAAACACCGGCTTCTTGCCGGTGTGAACAAGCATTAGACTCACTTCAAGTATATAGAGCGATTCGTTTCACTTTCACTTAGATACGTATCTTTTCGTTCAACTCCTTCAGTCAGTAAACTCGGGGATGAAAGCTCTAGCTAATCTTGGACAGGTTTCTTTTTCTGTTCTTGCGCGTAGTGAATTCTTCTCTCTCTTATGATATGATATTTCCGCTTGAGGCTCTGCGAGACCTGAAATACAGGTTTGAAGAAACTCGGCCAACGGCATCAAAGATGCTCTTATTTCGCGAAGTAGGGATTGGGAGTTTCGTCTCGGACTTTACTTGAAAAGGCCTAAAGCAGAGGTTCTGAAAGACCTTGCTTGATCCGTCTTCGGCTTCGCACTGAACAAACTTGGTTGTATCTTCCCGATCCCCGAAAGGTTTCTCATCCTCAATAAGAGCCAGCCTTGTTTGTCTTTTTGCAGCTACTGTAAGGTGATCACCCATCCCTTGTACATCCAACTGAAGCTCAAACACTTGTCTCTGAAGCTCTTCCTTTTCCCGTTCCCATTCTCTTCGCTTAGTATAAAATTCCTGCCTGACAATCTCAGCTTCTGAAGGTAACCGGAAGAAAACGTTAAAAGCTTCGGTCACAGCAAATGGTAACACAATGCCGCCGTTAACTCGCTCGCTTCTCCAAACAACATATTCTGGGGTGACAAGGTTAGGTTGGCACACCTGGAAAAGTTCATACTTTCCAATTGTTTCCATGCACTGATAATCTCACGTACCTTCCGAACGGAATCCTCTGCCCCATAGTCAAACTCTAGCTGATCTAACCCAAAAGTCTGAGGGATGAAAAGCTGAGACTCAAACTGCCTCTGAACCAACAATGGCGCGTAGCTGACAGCTCCCCATACTCCCAAAAGTGGAACCCACGGTTTATCGCCACAAGCATACAACAGTGGATGAGGATATACCCAAGTAACATCTTCCGCATTGAGATTATGAAGAAACGCCACCCATTGTTCCTTAGTCATGTCCATACGCCATTCCCTGGGTCTTCAACCATCCAATTTCAATTGCTTCCGCCTTGGATTCATTATTTTCCTTCGTCTATCTACTCTTTCTTCGGAACCTGACTCTATCTTCGACTACCAAAAAGCGAAAGAAGCCCACATGCCCACTCTTCTTTCCCCCTATCGCTAGGGGCCTCGCTCATCACATCAGTCTAACATGAGCTACTATTCCATAAACGAACGAAACAAAATCAAATCATATATATAACCACAAATTGATCAAGACACCGACACTCATGCTAAATTCCCCCGCCGCCGCCCTTCTCCCACTTTGGGATTTCTTTCAAAAAGTGCTTTTTCGCCTCGGCGCGAGAGCACGGTTTGCCGTGGAGTTCTTGCATCAGTTGTAATATGTTTTGTAGTTTTGGGGGGGAAGCTCTGTCTAAGTCGAGCTTCTCCTTGATCTCCTCAAGGGCTCGATTAAGGATCTTCCCATGATCCCGATTGCCAAAGGAAGCAAGAAAGGGTTCTAGCCGCCGTAAAACCTCCTCTTTTAGGGGTTCCGGCGGGGCCATTTGGGAAGGCCCCGCTTGCTCGACGACCAGGGGCGGTTGATTATCCTGACCTGGGGTTGGAGCCGAGGAGGAAAGTGAATTCCATAGATCCGTTTGGGAAATGGAATGAGCAAGGCTCACTTGCTGCACTTCCTCCCCAAGGTCCGGTGCAGGGGACATGTCCGAAAGTCCTCTGAAAAAAGAGGACGACGGGGGAGAGGCTGATGCGGCGGAGGCATTTTCCTCGGATAAGTTGAGGTACTTTTGCCAATTATCCGACCCCGACCCTGAATCCACCGCCCTTCCTCCTGTCGAGGGACCGGCGTCTTCCATATAACAGATTCCTTCTTTGGAAAGGGAAAGGGCGAAAAAGAGAAAAAGAGCCATACTTCCGGAGCAACCTGTCATTCTTATAAAAGAGATATACATAGCTCGAGTCGCAACGGAGCATCCCATCCTTGAGAGCAAGGCCCAAAAAACGTCAAGAAAATCCAGCATGAGACAGAGTAAATAAAAGATCGCAAGCAAGCCAAAAAGGATCAGGAACGAAAAGAAAAAAAGTCTCGCACGAGTATTTCTCATAATATATGTTTTATTGGTAAGGTCATTTTTCGAGACTCCAGACCTCGCTTTGGTCCAACTAAGTCCCAAGGCAAGTCCGAAGCCTTTTGCGGATCTCCGCCGCGTGCTTTTGCGCGTTGTTACTTACGTTACGATCTTTCTTATCTTACGATATTTCGAGTTGGATGAAAAGAGCGCTCCTAAATGAATCCTTTCTCTTTTATACGATATACCGGAATCCCCTTTTCTCTCCTATAAATCTTCTTTGCACGAGCTTCTGTAAGCCCCGAAACAGACTCCAATTACATGTGTTAAGCATCGTGCCATTTCAAATCAAACAAGTGAGGAAGCCATTCCTAATAGGAAGTTTCTAGCCGTCTTTCTTGAGGAGCGAGAAAAGAGAGGAAATGGACTATCTGGTTTGGCCACTACATTTTATGAAAAAGGTAGAGATGAATCCCCAAGAGCAGAGAGATCAGAAGGAAGTAGGCTCTTAGATAGGGCATTCCCGCTTAGCCCCTGGCTTACCTAAACCGCTGTTAGCATGTTAGCACGAGAGTGGATCGGGGAATCGAAAATGCTTCTTTGATTGTTGAGTAAGGAAGCGTAGCAGGGGAAGGGGATAGCACCGGTCTTGACTCTAATACTATTCTTCTTTGAGTAGATGTCGGCATAACCACTGCTATTTCATCTGCAGCTCTTACCGTTGAAGGAATAAGTATTGCTTTGGCTTGATTGCTTTCACCAGGTCTAGCTAGGCTGGGAGTCGATTAGCCCGAGTTGTGTTAAGATAAGTGGCACTTGAATTGGAAGTAGCCATCGGCCAGGTCTTGGATAGATCTCAAGCGGGCTTGAACTGCTTTATTCGGTCTTCAGCTGGCCTACGAGGCTGCTGAAAGAGAAGAAAAGGAAAGGGGGTACTAAAGACTGCTACCAATTAGGCTAGAAAGAAGACAGTAAGCGCCGGGTAAAGTGACTTACTTGAATGGTGAGAGGACTCTCATACTAAAAGACATAGTGGATGTATACTTTTCACCGCTTTCTTTCCTTACTTAAGTCTCATAACGGAGGGTCCACGTTAAACAGATTGGGCTCACAGAATACTTCAGGGCTGGAGTGAAGAGCCACAAAAGAACCTGTCAGGAACTGTATAAAAAGGACGGAGAACTACATACGGTCTGAGACTCACTTCCTTGAAAAGAGGGAGAGGAGTTATGTAGGCTGTGGCCGTTCGAGAAATGTAGCGGTTGCTCGACCAAAGCCGGTCAAAGACTCGATTATATGCCTGATATTGCCAGAAGACCGATGAGACTTACCAGAAGTGAAGTACAGAAGAGCGCATATTAAGAATAAATAACTTAAGATGTTCATCTCCACTTACTCTATCTAACCAGCTTTATCCGATTCAACCGCAGCAGAAGAAGGGGCCGTATCAGTCGGCTTGCCAATCAACTGACCCGCTTTCCTTGGTCGACAAGGGAGCTACCCCTAATCCCTACTTTCCGCGGAGTTTCTTCTATCTTTTTTTCCGGGCCTCGCGCCACTTCAAAAGTCAAAAGAGAGGATTTTTAGCTCTCTCTATCTATAGATAGAGGAGGGTTTCTTATATATCTTTCTATACGAAAAAGAGTCACAGTGAAAAACTCGAAAAAAATGGTTACGAAAGAGAACATTGGCTTTTTCTTTTAGGAAGAAAAAAGGAGCGGATTAGGTATTCCTGTCAGTGGTCAAGAAAGCAGGAGCAAAGGGTGTAAGCGTAGGCTGCGCGAGCGGAGGCAGCAAGCGGTGCTAGAGGGGCAGAGTCAACTTGACTGGCAGATATGGGAGAAGAGAACTACTCGACTGGCCCTATAGAATGAATTTAGGTGAGTTTCACGACGTATAAGGTGGCATGACTTTTGGTTTATATATCAAGAGATTCTTCTGTCATTTGCTAGGGCTTGAAACGTTTGAATTAGCAGCTTCCTAGCTTTCAGAACTAGTCGTTAATCTCTTTCCTGCCTTGCTAGCTCTCGGACTAGTCGTATTAATAACAGCCTTCTTGCCTTGCTGCTTGCCTTCCTGCTGCTTTTGGACTTGTAGCTAAGTCGTCTAAATCCCCTTGCTCTCTCCTAGCAGCCTTGCCTTAACCGACTGTGCGGGTTGGTTGTCATACCTATCCCTTCCTGTCTTTCCTGTTTCTGACTTCCGAGTTGGTGAGTCACTCGCTAGTGTTGTTGCTTTATCCATGGTGGTCTTTCCCTATAGGTCTTGCCTTATTGCTGCTTGCTGACTTTTTGCATTTTTTTTATGTGATAAGGGATAAGGAAAGAAGTTCCGCTGGGGCCTCTCTTGGGAGAGTCCCTTCTCTCCTCCACCCGGCTTTCCGCGGTACCAAGCTCACTTCATTAAGTCTTTCTTTATCTTTAATAAATATAGGAGTCTTTCTCGCTACTACCAACTACAGCAACTGAAAAAAGGGGCTAACCGACTAAGACTAATAGTTATCCGAAAGACGGTTCTGCAAGAGAGATAGAGGTTCTCAAGAGCGGATCTTCAAGAGCAAAGACCGGAGAACAGTAAGAGCTGATTTGTCTCAATTAGGCTTTTGACGGCGCGGAGAAAGATCTTATTTGAATTTAGGGGATTCCTCTATAAAGAATAAGGGAGAAGATCTACAACCTAGCAAACTAGCCTCCTTCTTACTAGCATTTTTCCAGGTCCTCTCGAACCAGCATCTTCCAACCTGGTGCTCTCACTTCTCGGACTAGTACAGGTCCAAACCAAAGCCAAAGCTCCAAAAGTCTAAGGATAAGTTCCTTCTCTATGGAAGAAAGAGAGTGCCACAGCTATTATTTCAAAAGCTCGGAAATTCCTTCTGGGAACAGCCAGAAGATAGAAAGACCAGTGCCTGGCCTGCTACTGCTTCGGAAGGATAATACGACGTTACTACTCTCCTTCCTGCTTGCCATTTCCTTTTTAAAGCTGCTCATTCTTCAACCCCAGGATGTGATGACCTATTCTATCTTAACTTTAGCTACTCAGAAACCTAAACGATGGATGTTTTTCCTCCGTCTTCCCAAACCAATTTACCTATTTGAGATGTCTCCATGTGTGGCGTGATAAGATAAGGACCACTAGGGGCCCGGTTTGTCCTTCTTCCCGCAAGAACCCTAACCCTTCATTCTATTCCATACAGCCTTGGTAGGACATCTATTTCTCAATTCCATAAACCCTCAGCTCGGTAAGCTCCATTTTTTTATAGGACCTGAAGGCTAGGCTAAACCTCCCTCAAAGGGATTCCTGAGCGGAACTCTTTTTCAAAGAACTGGCGATATTCCCTTAACTGCAGATTCAATAGCACCGATTATGAACCCGGAAAGAGAAGAGCACCGTCTACTCATACTGTCACACCGGCAAGGACTTTCACTTTCTAAATAGAAAGGAAGAGGTCAGTCACCAACAGGAGGAGGATATGAAAGAGAGTACCAACAACCATTCCACTCGAGCGGAACTTCTAACTGAAGTTGCTCACGTTTTTCAGCAGGGTCTGGGCTACGGGGTCCTTTTTCTATCTTATGCGTTCGGGGACGGCCCCTCATGGATGCTATCTATTCTAATTCGAACTTGTTGGATGCCAACTCGGCCCTTCGACTTAGTGCGTCGGCAAATTGGTCCTCCCAGGCTTGTACTCAAAGACCATGCCGAACCCTGCATCAAAGTCTTGTCACCCTGCCCGCTTGGGGTCTGAGTAAGGAAAGAGCTCGTAGCCACGTTATTGGGCTTGTCTTGTTGATAACCTTGAGACCGGCGAAGACTGTGCTCCAGCTGGTGGTGAAGGAAAGGGGGAAGCGACTCGTTCCTTCCTTGCGGAGGAGTTAAAAGAGACTATGACGGCTCCGTTGCTTTATATCTTTCTTTTCATTTTCTTTTATTTATCTAAATAATTAGAACTTATTGTTGAAGATAAAGTCAAGTTGAAGATCACTTTTGACCTATATTCCTGATATAGAAGAAAGAAGCCTTTAGCAACTACTAAGAAAGTAATCTCTTAAGTAAAGGGTACTAATATAATAGTTCTTTAAAAGGTTCTCTTGGGGTGCTATGTCAAAAGTGATGTGATTCCCGGGGGGGATCACGAACGAGATATAGCACTACACGGCCTATTTTGAGCTTGAAAGAAGAACTGCTACGCCCCTTTACTTAAGTAATATCGTAAGGTTCCCTCTTAGCGCTTTTCTCAGCCTATTCTAATTTCACTATTCTATTAGTGAAAGTCAAGGTTGTAGAAAGAAAGTCTACCGGACGTGGGAAAACTGACTTCTAGTGAGGGTTGGCGCCCTAGTCTAAACCTATTAGTCTTGCTAGCTTAAGGTCTTGGGAGTGAAGTTCTTCCCGGGCGGGGAGAACGAACGATGTTGATTGGCATAAGGCCCCTAGTCTAATTCTGAAGCATTGCCTCTTCTAACAAAGTCAAAAGGGAGTGATGTGATTCCCAGGTGGGGATCACGAACGATATATAGCACAAGAACTTGACTTAAGTAATTTCTTAAGTCAGTCTCTTAGCACCGACCTCGTATGTTCTCAGTCTTCAATTTCCCCTTTCTTCTTTTTCACTCGAACTGTGGTACACGACCTCCTTTTACTGGAAAGACCTCTAGCGCGGGAAAGTATGAAATGCTCATTTGCTAGTGTTGTAGATCCTTTGTAAAGTCTATTCCTTCCTTGGCAGTACGGAAAGTCTGTATCTATAAGGAAGTCTCGGGGCTCCCAAGTACACGATTGTTTAGGTGTGTGCTGAAAGCGCTTCCTTTAATGCCAGCCTCTATCTGAACCCCCTTTCCATATCTCGGAGAAGGTATGCAAGCAAGTCATCTGTGCTAATAAGTTCCTGCCTTTTTTTTATAGGTAAGACATGGGGCAATAAGCCCGCTTTCACTCCCGTCTTTCTCGATCGAAAGCTAAGCGTGCCAAACCATCTAAGCAAAGTCCTATTTGTCAAAGAAGAGAGCCAAGACAAGCTCAAGTCATCCGGGATAAGAGAAGGTCCTATCCTAATAAGCCGGGGTAGGACCGGTCGAATAAGCAGTAATTCATCTTTGCGTAGATGAAGAATGGGCTACTTCCTCACAGATTTTAGACTTTAATACCAAAAAAGATCCTTCTGAAACAGAATATTTTACTACCTCAATAAATGCCCGAGAGCATTCAATAAATCTTCTCTTCCTCTATCTACCCCAGCCTCGGTTCGGTCGGTCATGGGGCTTCCCTCTGCCAAGAATTGAGAGAAGATATTTCGCTTTTACTCAGTACACAGATTCATATTAGTCAAAATAGAACTAGACAGATCAAGGTGCGGAAGGCAAGCAGCAAATCCAATCCTTTTAAATTTAAAAGAGAACCTGAATCCCCTCTTTCTGCCCTACTTCATGCCAATCACTCTCCTTCCTTCCCCAAGAGCCAACCATGGCATTCGATGCATCAACAATTTCATTGCCTTCCTCTAGAGCATCGGATTCAATAGCAAGGGTTATTCAACTAACACCGGATTCTGTAGCAGAGGAGAGCAGGAAAGAGACAACAGCGGTTATTCTAATTGAATGTCAACCCGCGTATTCTGATTCACTTTACCCAATAAAGGGCTATGCGAAATAGGGATTGCTGCTTCCACTGCGCTACCTTCCTAAGCCCTTACTCTTTTTCCTTTTGCACCTGCCTTGTCGAAGTAGAAGATGTGGCATTAGTTTGAAAATACTTTCTTAAAGTGGCGAATCGGCTTCTCCCTAACAGGGCATTCTATGCATCTTCAGCTAGCTTTCCCCCGCCGCCTACTATCTAGCTGCAAACCTTCCCTTAACCCTAATCATGCTTAAGACATGGAATTGGATGCTTCTTACCCCAAAAGTCAATAAATAGAAGAGTGAGGAGGGATTTTTTGGCAAAGCAAGACTGATTAGCTCGCCTAAGGGTCGTAGCGGAAGAATTCCTCATCTGCGAGCTATTGGGGATCTATTCTCAGGAAGGAATGAAAGGACTGACTTTCCTTACCTAATAACATCTTAATCTACGATCTACGAATAAGAAATAGGAGCATCTAGCCGAGTAGCAGTCAGTAGGCGGAGAAGAAGTCAAAGGCGAATATCTCTTTGCCCCCCTCTTCAGTCAATGCTTTGGCCTTCGTCTCTTTTGCCCTTTTAATTCGTTTTTTTCATGTGTAGGGGCACTTTTTTAACCTAATCGATAGTTGTTAGGATGAATCACACGTGGGAGAGATATGAAATCTCTGAGCCGACAACAATCCCTTACTTTGCCATTCTTTCCAGAATAGGATTTTGCTTAATATCATTTGGATGGACTCAGATCCTTTCATGTAGGAGAGTCTTTGATGGGCTTTGAATTTGGATAGATCCAGCGGGCCTTCTTGCGTGGACTTGGGCTTGCTTACTGGCTTCGCTGAGGATGGGATTCCCTACCCGATGAGTCTGGCTAGGCTATTAGGCACCTTTGGTCTAGGCTTTCTCAGGCCTATCCAGAAGTCTGAAGTTCCGTCTACAGAAGGTCTAATTCTGAGCCGAAGCTCTATTTATTGCCCTATTCCCTTTCCTGACCAAAGTAACTAAGGAGGGGCCGGGGCGGACTGCAATTCGTCTGAGCTTAGTCTTCTCTTCTGAGACGATTGGAGGCTGGGGAAAGGGCACTCTTGAAGAAGGGCCTGCCGTACGTAGGGGTGAAGAAAGCTCCTTCTCTTATAGGAGAGGCGCTATTGAATGAAAAAGAAAGTCTTCAAGAAGTGAGAGAAGGAATCATAAAAGAAATAGCTTTCGACTAAAGACGCAGACGATGAGCAAAAGTCTGCTTTAATAAAGTAGCTCGGGGGAACCTTAAGACAGGACATCGGGGCGAAGGTATGAAGGTACGGCAATGCAGCCCAGTCTGGTCTGAGGAGGAGTGGGACTGTGAAAGCTGCAGCAAAGGGAAAGGACTTTCACCAGTTTCTTGAGTGAGAAGCGGATGTTGGTGAAAAAAGGAAGTTGAGTTCAAGTTTGGAGCACATGGCATAAGCCAAAGATCCCGGGATGACTCTAAAAGCTAACGAGATGATTCTGGTTAAACCGGGCATTCCTCAGAGCAAGGAAAGATCTTTCCAAAATAGAATCAAGAGAAAGCGCTAGAACCGATGTAAGTAAGATCCGCTACAACTAGAAGTCGATCTGGTACCTTCCTCAGGGTACTCAACAACTAGAGTCATCTCCCTTTCTCCTTTTAGCTTTAGTCGGTCGAGTAGCTTATTCGAACGTTGTGAACTCATTCCTGCCTTTGCAATACCAGCGCATCTTGTGCCACAGAATCGGTTGTGCTCTGCCTCTTCCCCTCTATCAGAAGATTGCCTTGTGTGGAAGGTTGACTCTGAACTTCAGTCAATGGGAGGAATCCCCTTATCTAAGGTTCTTTGTATGGCACTCTAAACTCTCTTTCTTACGCGAGACAGAAAGTGTAACTACCGAAGCTCTTTCAACTTGTCCTGTCTTTGGATAAGTATTGCGGTTAAGTCAGTTAACAAGATGAGAGTCGGAAAATGGAAATAAGAACTGTCAAGTGATTCTTGAATGCTTCTACTTATGTAGATGGAGTCCAGTACGCTACTATATATACTGAGAATTCCCAAGACAATATCGGGAGTACCCATCTTATGTGATATGTAACTAGATCGTCAAACTCTTTCCCGCTATACCCAGCAGATTCTCAAGGACAAAAGGTATAGCATTACATTTAAACAGACAGATGAAAGCTAGGTCTCTACTCCTTCTTCATGAGGAAGAAAGGCCTTGTTATCATCTAGATCGACGTAAGGTGCGTAGCGGTGTAGAGTCCAACTAAGACTTCCATGAAAGGTCTCATTCATCTTGATTGAGGAGTTTCTTACTGACCGCTAAACCTTCTCTACTTTTGAAGATAGACTGGAAAGCAAGCTCAGAGAATAGCTAAGTGGAAGTCAGAGACTCCCTTTTTTAGGAACTTAGACTACCTATGTGCTGGTAAACTCCACCTAGACTGAGATTCATCAGTTCGATCATTTAGTTTGTGTCCTAAGTCCTATATCCTTCAGGAAAGGATCAATTCCTTCTCTAACTTCTACTTGGGGTCACTCCTCGGAAAGATTCTTCATTCGAGTTAGCTTCTTTTGCTCCTTCACCCTTGACTGCATTCCCGGAAATGCCATTCCCATCCGCTAAACCTGCTCCTTCTGAGAATGGTTTTACCCCGCTCCTCAATCTTATTCTGTTTCCGATCCTGCTTCAGATTCTCTTTCAGTTGTGGAAACAAGCCCCTATTCCTATCGGTTGAGTAGCCCAAGCTCCAACAAGCGTATTGTCCCCTCTCCTGTGAAAGAAAGAGGTTGATGCACCCAGCTACCCGAAGTAGAGCTTTCTTTGTCCGACCTCTCCTTACTGACTTTCCTCGTTTAGATAGCGTATTGAGAATCATGTCAAAATACACCAAGACCTGGGCCCAGGTTCTCTTTCTTCAAGAAAGGGTAGCTTTAACCAACCCGGTTCCAAACACACCAAACAAGCAAGCGACTCCCCTTCCTTAGCGTACCCGTCCATTAAGGCATTCTTCCTTCTTGCGTATGTGTTATAGCTCATAGCTCTAAGCCCCAATTCCTTGGTGAAAAGAGCTGTCGCCTTTAAATCATCGAAAAAAGAAAAGAAGGAACCGCTCGAAAGGGACCACACAACAATGGCTCATAACTGGAAAACAGAACAACAATGTCTCCTAGCTGCAAAAGAATGGCTCCCAACTGCAAATTTCTCTCGATCACTCTCTAACAGAAAGCCATTTTCCCTTTCGCAAAAAGTCAACTTGGACTTCTCTTCTTTCCTAAGCGGAGATTTGGACTACATGGACCTAAGCAACCCGCCGACAGGGGCAGCCTTTCACTGTTGGAAACTTTGATTTAGATTGGTAGGATTCTGTCTAATCTTTCCTAATTTGGAAATTGCACTCAATCAACATAGTTTCCACTCATTCCTTCTCGACCGCCTCTTTTCTAGTCACTTTTTAGCAAATCTTTCTTGTGATTTTCTATTCTCTTATGAGAAATGGTTTGCTTCGTTTGAGCCGTCGTCGCTTAATGCATGTAGGGGGGCTGGGGCTTTTCCCCCACGACCCCTTTTATTTTAAAGGAGAACCAGAAGAACAACAATGAACTCAAAGCTAATGAAGGAGATCCGCAACTTGAACAAGGTAGACGGGATCTTTCCTACCCCTTTCTATTTCGACTTCTTTGAAAGGTGAAAGAGTAAGAAGCTAGACCGACTTGCTCAACAATTAAAAGCAGCAAGAGCAAGTAAGTAGGCTTTTCTCCGCAAGAACAATCTTGACTTTCTTTAGACTTTATAATATAAGGCCCTTTAAACGATCGTAAATGGCCTGAAATGTAACGATCTATGAGAGAAGGGTTTTTAGAAAAGAAAGCGTACCAATCCGGCAAACAAAGCAAAAACAACGGCTCCTACATAAATACAATAGAATGGAAATGCTGTCACTAGAACGGACCACACAAATAACATCTTTCTAGCCGCCTAAAGGAAGTATTCAAAGATAAGATAAGGCTATGCGCACACAAGCTAACTTCAGGTATGCAGTTAGTTCTCAAGCGATTCCTTCGGATCTTAGGTGCGACCTTAGGGAGCTTGTTTTGGCAGCTACTCTCTTATAGTTATGTGTCCTGGTTTCCGAGTTCTAGTTCAAGGCAGGGCAGGACGGGACTCACGGGGGTTGGGGGGAGCCTTCCCCCAGGGAAAACCTAATAAGACTCATTCTAATACTTGAGTTCAAGCTCCTACTTCGAAGTAAGCCTATGGGTTGTTTCGAAGCTTAGTAGCTAAAGCGTACTTGCGTGTTAAAGGGGGTACGCGGATTTGGGCTACTAAGTGGAACCAGACCATTCAACTTGCCATTTGCACTCTCCTAGGGTGCGATCGTAGGAAGCTCTATTAGCGAACGCAATTCCCCGCCCGATAAGACTGATCATGCCCTGCTGCTTGGCTTGGAATCAAACTAGCCTATCATGCCCTTTCTTCATTCCTATATGGACCCATATTCCTAAGTTCTTCCAATGTTTACTGTATTACTGGGATTCCTATTTACTGAACCATATCAAAGAAGCTACTTTCTTTCTGGCTTTTATACCCAGGTATAAAGGGATAGACAGTCTAAGAGAGTGCCAAGAAAGAACACATACCTATCACTTTTGGAAGGTTTGGAACCCTCGATTCATCCGACTCAAGGAGAAAAAGAGAACAAGATGGGGGGGCTTGCCTCCTCGTTCCCTTTTACCTATGCCATGATGCTCATGGGTAGCTTATCTCTAATTGGATTTCCTTATCTTTCTTCTTCAAATTACGAGAAGAGATTTGGGGAGAGTGGCTAGGACAGGGTGGTGGATGACGTAAAGGAAGGGAAGGCCCATCCCGTGCTTTCGAGCGATTCTTCCCGCAAAAGGCAGATCTTTTTCTTTCCGTCCCAAATAGAACAATTGAATAGGGACTTAGATGTGACCAAGGTGCTTGCAAGCTTAGGGTTAGCAGGTTGTTGGCTGGGAGAGCTGGTAAAAGAATGAAACCTTCAAGAGACCATGGTTAACAAGCCAGCTGAGGAAGAACAATCTCCCCCAGCAATACCGATCCTCCCTAGTTCAATCAGAATCGAGAACTGCGGAGAGGTTCTAACCGGCCTAGCCTAACCAACCGCTACAAGCGGGCAGGAAATAGATGTGGTGGAGACTCAAGTCAAGGCGATGGATCACTATCACTATAGATAGATGCTTTCCCTGGACTGTGTTCAATGGCACCTGATATGCCAACAAGGGCTTACTAAGAGATCTTGCATGTTTTATAGGGTGCTTCTTATGTCTTTCCATAAGCAGAAGTATGAGTAGAGCTGCTCTTCCCCAATTCTGAATCCCACTTCTTATGTCTGTCAACAAGAGCCCAGCCCCTGGTTCAATCGATAGATAGGCCGAAAACATATTTCTGGACAAATGAACAGACCTTTCCTTACTTGACTTGCCAACAAAGCGGTCAAACCAGTAACCAAGTTCATGCGTCAGTACCACGTCCAGGATCTTAGGAAAGGGGAAGCTCAAATGATATCTAATGGGATGGGCATGCT